TTGGCTTCAGTCATTATGTATTGAACCGAGGCAAAGGCCTCGGTAACGGTCGGACGATAGTAAAAAGTCATGGCAAACCCCGTAGCTACTTGTACTAAAAAACAAGTAAGTGTAATTCCCCCTAGACAATAAAATATGTTGACATGAGGAGGAACATATTTACTAGTTATATCATCTGCAATCGCCTGAATTTCGAGACGCTCTTCGAACCAATCATATACTTTATTGAGATAGGTAAACCAAAGGAACTCCCCCTCTGAGAACTGTATATGAGAATTTCATCTCGTACAGCTCAAGCAGAAACACCCCAATACTAGTTGCAACAGATATATAATAAAAAGTTTTAAACCTATTCGTATTTTGAGTCCCCGAGATAAAATCTTCTCTGAAGATACGAAGGGAAAAAACCCTCAAGCTCTTCTTTGTGATGATAATGCCAAAATATCAAGTCAGCTCATTCGTCTTTATGTTGATAGTTACAGGCCTCTTGAATCTTCTTTGTCCCTATTTTTATTTATTTGAGTTATTTTCTTTTTTTTTTTTATTTTTGTCTAATTCGGATTTATTTTTGTTTATTATTGATAGGAATTCTCTTGTTGAGACCCTATGAATCGATTGAAACCGAAGATTCATACTAGAACCACGATGATTGAATAAAGCCTCCAGGCTAAGCCCAAAGGTTCTCTGAGTAAGAACCTTTGATCATCACTTATTCAATTAATAAATGAAATGACGAAAAATTCGGAGAAACATTTGATTTGTCCGTTGGTCAAAATAAACATAAACAGAATTTTTAAGGAAAAAAACCTTCGATTTATAATTTATATAAATATAAAATTTTAAAAATCTTTGAAATTGTTTTTTAGTCCAGTCGCGAGGTCCGAATAGTAGGTATGAATCATAGTTCAAATATCTCGATCTATTCCACATATTCCGTGCTCCAGATACAAAAATGAATATCCGACGAAGCAGAACTCATCTCTCTCAAGATGACAGACCCATTCTCTGTACTATCAATAGGATCAATTATAACAAGTCACACACTCATATTCCGGAAATACAGAAACAAAGGAATTCCACGGTCGAACTGCCATAATGGCCTAGAAATACACGTCCTGAGTGATTCATTTTGGATTGAAAAGCCAGGACTTCATGATTTTTATGGATCTAATTCATTGAAATTCCATCCAGCAAAACGGATGAATTATAAATCTCCAAAATAATAGATAGGAATACCGCAAATAGAGCCATTGCGATCCCCATCAAAGGAGTAGTTCCCCACCCAGGAGCTACTTTACCATATTCCGAATTCAAAGGTTTCAATAAATTCCCTACAGTAGTTCGTCTTGGACCAGATCTAGAACTACCCTCAACGGTTTGTGTAGCCATAAATCCTATTGCATTGGTTGAGATCGGTTGACTTTGTATACGATTCCGTTGTAAATAAACGATCTTATCATAGATCCATTGTGGTCTTGAAATTTTATAATAATGGAAACAGCAACCCTAGTCGCCATCTTTATATCTGGTTTACTTGTAAGTTTTACTGGGTATGCCTTATATACCGCTTTTGGGCAACCCTCTCAACAACTAAGAGATCCATTCGAGGAACACGGGGACTAGTTGAAGTAAAGTAATGAGCCTCCCAATATGGGAGGCTCATTACTTTACTTCAACTTAAATAATGTAAGATTGAAAAATCATTTCTTAGTCGGAACCTTAGGAGGCTCTCGAAAAAAAATAGCGAAAAAAATTATTCCTAGAGTCGAGACTAAGAGGAATGTATAAACCAATGCTTCCATAAATTTGATCGTGGTTTACAATTATAGCTTCCACACCTGTTCATTTGGGATCATCTCCCAGATTAAGAAAGGACAAGAGTCAAAGAAAGGGCGGTGATTCAAATCAAGATTTCTCTGGTACTCTATGTCAAAGTTAAATCACAAAAATACAATTGAGGCGAAAGATACAAGAGCAGTGTTGTATCAGACTCCTTGTCTCCTTGTAGTTGGATCTCCAAGTTTTTGGAATGCTCCAAATTCCACTTGAGCATCCAAATCTGGGTCAATACCAGCAAAAACATCTCTGAACAAAGTTCTAGCACCATGCCAAATGTGTCCGAAAAAGAAGAGCAAAGCAAACGAAGCATGTCCAAAAGTGAACCAACCCCTTGGGCTGCTACGAAAAACACCATCAGATTTCAAAGTAGCACGATCTAATTCAAAAATTTCACCCAATTGAGCACGTCTAGCATATTTTTTCACAGTAGCAGGATCACTATAACTGACTCCATCAAGTTCGCCACCATAGAACTCAACAGTTACTCCTACTTGTTCGACACTATACTTCGATTCTGCCCTTCTAAAAGGAACATCGGCTCTTACAATTCCGTCTCCGTCTACCAAAACTACTGGAAATGTTTCAAAAAAAGTCGGCATACGACGTACAAAAAGCTCGCGCCCGTCTTTATCTCTAAAGACGGGATGTCCTAACCATCCAACGGCTATTCCATCCCCGTTGTCCATCGAGCCCGCTCTAAATAATCCTCCTTTTGCTGGATTATTGCCAATGTAATCATAAAAAGCTAATTTTTCGGGAATTTTAGACCAAGCTTCTGATAAACTCTGATTTTCGGATAGTCCGGCACCAACCCTTCGATATATTTCTTGCTGGAAGTATCCTTGATCCCATTGATAACGAGTGGGACCAAATAATTCGATCGGGGTAGTTGCTGAGCCATACCACATAGTTCCAGCAACAACAAAAGCTGCAAAAAAGACAGCAGCGATACTACTGGAAAGGACAGTTTCAATATTACCCATACGTAATCCTTTGTATAGGCGTTGGGGGGGGCGGACACTAAGGTGGAATAGACCCGCCAATATCCCCAAGGTACCTGCTGCAATATGATGAGAGGCTATTCCTCCCGGAACAAAAGGATCAAAACCTTCTACCCCCCATGCAGGATTTACAGATTGTACTTTTCCAGTTAGTCCATAAGGATCAGACACCCATATTCCAGGACCATACAAGCCTGTTACATGAAATGCACCAAACCCAAAGCAAGCTAATCCTGAGAGAAATAAATGAATTCCAAAGATCTTGGGCAAATCCAAAGAAGGTTTTCCTGTACGTTCATCGCAGAATATTTCGAGATCCCAATATACCCAATGCCAGATAGCTGCCAAGAAGCACAAACCTGAAAAAACAATATGTGCCCCGGCCACACCTTCGTAACTCCAAATACCCGGATTCGTTATAGTCCCTCCTGTGATACTCCAACCGCCCCATGAATTGGTTATTCCTAAACGAGTCATGAAGGGTATAACGAACATACCTTGTCTCCACATTGGATCAAGAACGGGGTCAGAGGGATCAAAAACTGCTAATTCGTATAGAGCCATTGAACCGGCCCAACCAGAAACGAGAGCTGTATGCATTATATGTACAGCAAGCAAACGACCGGGATCATTCAATACGACGGTATGAACACGATACCAAGGCAAACCCATGGAAATACCCCTTTATCAAAGAAAAATAGACACCATGTAACTTTATCGCATTGGAAAAGAAAGACTATGCTATGGACCTCTCCCTTTCAGTGGATTATTTCGGAGCAAGGGTTAATATTTATTTAATTCCATTTCGTTGGTAATAATGGAAAAATTCTGTTCGTAGGAACAAAGATAAGCAGATCTATTCTATACCCGATAAGTACCAATACGCAATGGGGATTGGTCCCATTTTCTATGAGCGAATACCTAGATACTTGTTCATCATTCGAACAGCCCGACCCATTCGTAATAATTTTCCTTTATTCGTTTAGTCTTACTCTATGAACTTTCCAATCTAGGGATAAAATACGACATTACGTTTTCACATCAAAGTCAAATATAGTATTTAACTCCCCTTTCTTTCAGTTGATGCCTATTGGTGTTCCAAAAGTACCTTTTCGGAGTCCTGGAGAGGAAGATGCGGTTTGGGTTGACGTATAGTGCGGCTTGTCAGACATATTGGGTCATATGGGATTTCCCCGTTCTCTCCCCCGATCGAGATACCCTCTGTTTCGCCCAAAAAAGATTGCTTGAACCATCAATAAAGAATTTGGAGCGTGAAGTGCAATTAGATCTGTTTTTGAGGGGGTAGAAATAAATATTATCAAGTATAAAAATTTATGGTTGCCTTGGTTGGACCGATAAAATGAAGTATCCAGGCTCCGTTCAAAAAATACCCAATTGGTTAATATATGTATGATTACCACTTGTATCATAAGTGATTACTTTATAGGATATGAGTGATCTCAAACTGCCAATCAATGAAATAATATGATGACTACATCGAATATTTGTTGTAAGAAAGGCATGAAATGAATTGAAAAAAGTCGTACAAAAAAGCGGTATTGGGATCATTTGTCCTATATGTGCAAATTGAAATCGGGCGGATCTTTACCCGGAGTAGAGCATAAACCTAAAAAAATGGAGTAGGCCCATTCAGGAACAAGAAAATTACATCGTAATTTGGGTTGGATTTCGATGAAACAATACATCAATGAGAGGTTAATTCGATAAGTTTAGTGGATTCTTTTCTTTTTTTATTTTTACGGAGAGACGCGAAAAAAATAATCTTTTTAAAAAAATATACAAGAAAAGCCCCTTCCATTAGGAGGTAGAAAAGTCCTACTATAAAAAAGAAGGCGGGCTGGAATCAACACATTGATTCGTTTTTTCACAATTTTTTTGAACCGTATGCATCCAAAGGTGCGTGTACGGTTCCTAAGGGATAAAATTTTATCCTAATCAACCGACTTCATCGAGAAAGATTACTTTTTTTAGGCCAAGAGGTTGATAGCGAGATCTCAAACCAACTTATTGGACTTATGGTATATCTCAGCATAGAGGATGAGATCAGGGATCTTTATTTGTTTATAAACTCTCCCGGCGGATGGGTAATACCCGGAGTAGCCATTTATGATACTATGCAATTTGTGCCACCAGATGTACATACAATATGCATGGGATTAGCCGCTTCAATGGGATCTTTCATCCTGGTTGGAGGAGAAATTACCAAACGTATAGCATTCCCTCACGCTTGGCGCCAATGAGTTTTTATTTGAGAGAAAAAAGAAGACTATGCCTTCGCGATATGTAATATGAATATTAAGTAATAATAGCATGGCACTTCGAGTTCGATATGAACAAACCATTATTGTTTTTTCATAACATGAGATTATGTATCGGGCGAGTAATATGAGACAAAAGGTATTTCCGATTTGATCTTATCTATCCGGGGTTCATTTCAGCGTCACAAACTTTTTTGTTTTCACACCAGAAGTCTCTTTCCAATATTTATGTTATGAAAGAGTACTAAAATGAAAAAAAAAAACACAAGATCATTTTTTTACTTATTTGTTTGATCGGATCAAAAAGAAACTTTGGGATTGCTGAATCGAGATAAATTTAAAATATAGAAAGCAACGGAACCATCATAGTATTTTTTAACTCCTCTGAAAAGAAGGGTGGTAAATGGATCACTTTTCCATTTTTTTTCTGATATATCCTATTTCTCTTTTTGCTCGACGGAAAGGAAAAGTAAATTCCATTGTGGAGCCGTATGCAATGCACAAAAAATGCCTGTACGGTTGTTCAATTATAATATATTCTTATTTTTTTGTTATTCTTTATCTCTTTCCTTCGTCCGATCATACGAGATCTAGAAACCATTCATTATGTTATATCATCAGGGTAATGATCCACCAACCTGCTAGTTCTTTTTATGAGGCTCAAACGGGAGAATTTGTCCTAGAAGCGGAAGAACTGCTGAAACTCCGCGAAACCCTCACAAGGGTTTATGTACAAAGAACGGGCAACCCCTTATGGGTTGTATCCGAAGACATGGAAAGGGATGTTTTTATGTCAGCAACAGAAGCCCAAGCTCATGGAATTGTTGATCTTGTAGCGGTCGAAAATGCCGGGGATTTCACGTAAATCCGTGATTTCATTTTGAACCAAACCATAATTTTTAATTTGGATGAACCTAAATTTCATGTTTTTTCTGCTCTGCTTACCGGGGTAAATTTCAATTTAATTGAAATATAGGGTTAAAAAAAATTTGAAATAATTCAATTCATAATCATCTGGTTAGGATTGATCTAAACCGGCCCATTTTTTTTATATACGATTTAGCATGCCAACTATTAAACAACTTATTAGAAACACAAGACAGCCAATAAAAAATGTAACAAAATCCCCCGCTCTTCGGGGATGTCCTCAGCGTCGAGGAACGTGTACTAGGGTGTATGTGCGACTCGTTCAGATCATGAGCTGGAAAAAAAGAAAGGAACATTTTTTCCAGTATCAATGACCCGTACCAATGAATAGGATGGAAAAATTCCATTCAATATAATATATAAATCTAAAAAACCTCCATTGTGTATGAAATTTATGGTTTCTATTGGTGCAAATCCAATCACTTCAATGGGAGATGAGAAGCAATTCCCCATTGGTAACAAATGGTTATCCATTAAGCGGGGGAAATTGTATTTAAGAAGCAAAAGAATTATGCTCCCACTCTTGCAAGAACGGACGAACATGGTCAGCTACCTAGCGAACCTTTGTAATTAAATACCGTCACTGTATGGGTAGATCTCATTGTGAAAAGACCTATTACTGGATAATTCATGGGTAGAGTCAAAGAATGTGAACTGTACAAGTTACTAATAACATTGATTAAATGAGGGAAAGGACTCCGGTGTATAGAGAGGACCTCACCGTTTAAGAAGCAACCATAGAAACGATGGAACCCACTATTTTTCCATTTTCCCTTTACTATTTATTGATACTTTATACTATACTCAACTTAATTTACAATTTACTATTTTGTTGATACCTAGTATCAATACTATTTCTTATTTTGAGGTTAAACGCCTGGAAAAAATCGTGGTTGGGAAGGTCATAGTAGCAAAAGCCATTGGAATTTTTTTATACATCGGACGAATCCGTTTTGTTATTAATAGACCAGGAAAGGGGAAAAGAATGGCTGAAAGAAAATAAATCGATTAGTTATTCATCAAAGTTTAATTTGATTCAATGACCAGAATTAGACGCGGGTATATAGCTCGGAGACGTAGAACAAAAATTCGTTTATTTGCATCAACCTTTCGAGGGGCTCATTCAAGACTTACTCGAAGTACTATTCAACAGAAAATGAGAGCCTTGGTTTCTGCTCATCGGGATAGGGGCAGGCAAAAGAGAAATTTTCGTCGTTTGTGGATCACTCGGATAAATGCAGCAATTCGTGAGAGTGGGGTATCCTATAGTTATAGTAGATCAATACATGATCTGTACAAGAGGCAGTTGCTACTTAATCGTAAAATACTTGCACAAATAGCCATATCAAATATGAATTGTCTTTACATGATTTCCAATAAGATCATTAAATAAGGCGATTGGAAGGAATACATCACCATAATGATTTAAACGGGGGCCCCCGGAGAATGAGCTCCGGGAAAGTACAGTAGAAATTAATAAAATAGTAAAAATGAATGAACACATTTCAATAACAAAAAGAATAAATCTTTTTTACTTTACAATTTTTTTCTTACGACGTGACAATCCAATATGGATTCTCTCATTTTTCGAACAAAAAATCAATCTGAGTTGGGGTTCGGATTGGAATTTTTATTCAATTGCAATTGAGGAATAGGCCTATCTATTTATTTCTAGTTCGAGGACCTGTAGTTCTAGGAGTCGACTCCGTTCTCTCAAATTGTTTCTCATTATTAAGAAAAGGTAACAAAGATAAAATACGAGCTTGTTTTATAGCAATAGTAATTAATCGTTGTTGTTTCAAAGTCAATCTATTCACTCGTCTAGATAATATTTTTCCTTGTTCACTAATAAATCGACTAATTAAACTCATGTTTCTATAATCAATTCGATCCCCCGACCCAATTGGGGGCAAACGCCTACGAAAAGATCGCTTGGATTTAAGAAAAAGTCGCTTGGATTTATCCATGGTTTATTCCTTATCTTTAAAATCCTATTTCTTAATTCTAATTTTGGATCCGACCGAAATAGGATTTGGTTGTTTTATTTTTATAGTTTATTTATATTATATATATTATTATGTAATTATATGTAATTATGTCATTTTTTCCTGTTCCTTGAATGAAGGGGTTACACACGCATTACACTTTATCTATTTTTTTATCTCCCCATGAATCGTATGCTTGTAACAATGGGGGCAAAATTTTCTCAATTCCAATCGACTAGGCGTATTGTGTCGATTCTTTTGAGTAATATATCTGGAAATGCCCCGGGATTCCTTATTAATATCGTTTCGGACACAACTGTTACATTCCAAAATAACTCTTACTCTGACATCCTTACCCTTGGCCATGAACCTCCTTTTTTATTTTGGATTCACTCAACTCTTCCATTTTCGATCCGAAACGAAGAAGAAAAAAGAAGTTGCTGACTCGAAAACCTATTCTGAAATATTTCCTTTCAATCAATAGATAAATAATCAATAGATAAATAATAATAAGTAATACAATGATTTCTAACTATCAATTAGTTCTATTCTAATATCGGTATTTCATTTAATTATCTTGTATGCTTTTTGTTGTCCTCGACTCTTATTTCCTTTCCATTTCTGTTCTCCCTCTATTACTTCAGCTTGAACCCGAGTTTCGTTGCGGACGAATCTCTTCTTTGATTCTTTCTCTTTCCTTCTTTTTTTAGGATAAAAAAAGGAGAGTAAAGAACAAAACAAAGAAAGGGGGGTTAGTCACAGATAATTTATTGTATCTCTAATCTTCTTCATCCCTAACTAGAATGAAAAAAAAGGGAATGTCAACGCATCTGGGAATAAACGATTGATCTCTATCAATAGACCTGCTAAAGACCCGAACCACAGAGTGCTTAACACGGGTGCCACGGAAAGATATGTTTTTAGATCTCGCATTGAAAATCCTCCTTTTTTATTGTAATACATATATGATCAGATATATATGTAGATAAGGATCGCTTGTATTTGTACGCGGAATCCCTAACTAAAATGGGTATATATATAACTGCCCGGTAGATGATATTTTCCTTTCTTTACAACAGAAAAAGACGTCCACTTACTTTAACTGATACAAATTGATTTATATGTTGGGTTAAATTTATAATAATATATAGATATGTAATGTAGTATTATATGAGAATATGTTATATGAGACGAAAAAAAAAAAAGAAAAGACAAGATAAATTGTATATCAATGGAGGAAATAACGATGTGGAAAACAAGACGGGGATTCTCTACAATGACACTGTAGTCCAATTGAAAGGGATGTAGCGCAGCTTGGTAGCGCGTTTGTTTTGGGTACAAAATGTCACGGGTTCAAATCCTGTCATCCCTATCTATTACTTCTCCTATGTGCAGTAATGAAGGATCAATTGAGATCCATGAAAATTGGACATATATAATCCTATATGATACTATATGCATGCAAGATATAGTGGGGTTAAAAATAGAATCCCTTTATTTACGGTCTTTTATATTGTGATAGGAAAGCGCTCTTAGTTCAGTTCGGTAGAACGTGGGTCTCCAAAACCCGATGTCGTAGGTTCAAATCCTACAGAGCGTGATTCTGTTCTTCTTGTTTCGAATTACAATGAAATAACTTTACTAACTTGAGCAACAACTCGAATTTGACCTCCTCCTTTCTTTAATCCGCAGGAGGTCAATCAAAAAAAGAGATGTTACTTAATCAAAGGTCCAACTGATCGCCGCGTCTGTATTGCAAATATGCAGTTACGAATAATCCAGCCAAAGTAATAGGAATTAGGCCTAACACGATTCCAAATAGTAAAACTTCAATCATTTTAATTTGTTTGAAAGGGTAGGTAAAAGGGGGGAGGTAATATCTATCCCTAAATATTAATCCAAATCGCCCATGAATCTCAATAACCAAGAATTTACAATTTACATGGGAAGGAACTATGGACTACCTGGA